ATGCGATGACTATATTCAACAAATCATAAAGACATTGGTACATTATATTTTATCTTAGGAGCTTGATCAGCTATAGCAGGAACAAGAATAAGAGTTATTATTCGAATAGAACTAGCTCAACCTGGCTCACTTCTAGGAAATGATCAAATCTATAATACTATTGTGACAGCCCACGGACTAGTAATAATTTTCTTTATAGTAATACCTATTTTAATTGGCGGATTCGGAAACTGACTAATTCCTCTTATAATTGGAGCACCAGATATAGCATTCCCACGATTAAACAATTTAAGATTTTGGCTTCTACCACCCTCTATAATTATATTAGTATTTTCAGCATTTGTGGAAAATGGGGTAGGTACAGGATGAACCGTATATCCACCATTAGCCCTTAATATAGCTCATTCAGGACCATCAGTAGATATAGCAATCTTCTCATTACATTTAGCAGGGGCCTCTTCTATTCTAGGTTCATTAAATTTTATTTCAACTGTAATAAATATACGATGAAAAGGAATAACACCAGAGCGGATTCCACTATTTATCTGGTCAGTAGTAATTACTACTGTTCTTTTACTTCTATCATTACCAGTACTAGCTGCAGCTATTACTATACTACTAACAGATCGCAATCTAAATACATCTTTCTTTGATCCAGTAGGAGGTGGTGATCCAATCCTATTTCAACACCTATTCTGATTCTTTGGTCATCCTGAAGTTTACATTTTAATTCTACCAGGATTTGGCGCAATTTCTCATATTGTTACGCACAGATCTATAAAAACAGAAGCTTTTGGGACTCTAGGAATAATTTATGCTATATTAGGAATTGCTATTCTTGGTTTCATTGTATGAGCTCACCATATATTTACAGTAGGATTAGATGTAGATACTCGAGCATATTTTACTGCAGCAACAATAGTAATTGCTGTACCAACAGGAGTTAAAGTATTTAGATGATTAGCAACAATATATGGATCAAAAGTATTATATACTCCAGCAATAATATGAACAATAGGATTTATTTTCCTATTTACAATAGGAGGATTAACTGGTATTGTTTTATCTAATGCATCATTAGATGTAATACTTCATGACACTTACTATGTAGTAGCACACTTCCATTATGTTCTAAGTATAGGTGCAGTATTTGCCATTTTTGCTGCCTTTAATCACTGATTCCCTTTATTTACAGGGATAGGACTTAATCCACAATTATCAATAGTACAATTCTATAGAATATTCCTAGGAGTAAATATTACATTCTTCCCTCAACACTTTCTAGGATTAAGTGGAATACCACGACGATACTCAGATTATCCTGATGCATTCATATCATGAAACGTGATCTCTTCATTTGGTGCTATTCTATCAGCTTTATCAATAGCAGTATTTGTATATATACTATGAGAAGCATTTGTAACACAACGACCACTAATTACTTCTAATCATATAGCAACTTCTATAGAATGATCAGAACCAATCTTACCATTAAACTTCCATAATATACCTGAAACAGGGATTATTACTGAATTAAGTGAAAGCAAATAAATTGCATCTAACTGTTAATTAGAAGTAAGTCTCTGACTCACTTATATGACTCATTGAGGACAAATTCATCTACAAGACCCAGTAACATCCATTATATCAGACTTAATTGAATTTCACGACTATATATTAATAATCATAACATTAGTCCTAACAATTATCGCTTATGCTCTATTAGCAATATGTTTTACCAAATTTACAAATCGATATATTTTTGAAGCACAAGAAATCGAGACCTTTTGAACTATTGCCCCAGCAGCAATTCTAATCTCTATTGCCTTACCTTCTATTCAATTATTATATGCAATAGATGAACTATTTAACCCTTCATTAACTATTAAAACTATTGGGCACCAATGATATTGATCATATGAATATGGAGACTTTAATAATATTTCTTTTGATTCCTATATAATTCCAACTGATCAGCTAAATGAAGGTGACTATCGCTTATTAGAAGTAGATAATCGACTAGTAGTCCCAATAAATATAGAAATTCGAATAATCGTGACAGCAGCAGACGTTATTCATTCATGAGCAGTACCCTCACTAGGAGTAAAAATAGATGCAATTCCAGGTCGATTAAATCAAACATCCTTCTTTATTAAAGCACCAGGAGTATACTATGGTCAATGTTCAGAAATCTGTGGAGCAAATCATAGATTTATACCAATCTCAATAGAAGCTATCTCAACAAAAGACTTTCTAAACTGACTAAAAACACAAAACTAAGACTTTAGTTAAATTATAATAAGAGCTTGTCGAGCCCTAGTTACCTAAAAGTAAGTCTTAATGCCTCACTTATCACCTATAAGATGATTAATAACTATAATATTTCTATGATTAATAATAATAATATTTACATCATCAATTTGATGATTTGAAATAAAAGACTATATACCTAATATCCCATCTCCAATTAATCTAAATAAGACCTGAAATTGATAACAAGATAGTTTAAAAAAAACAGTAAACTGTAAATTTATTAATGGATTTCACCTCTTGTATGATATTAGTATAATAAGTACATTTATCTTCCAAATAAAAAGTCTATTTTAGATATCATATATTAATATTAGTAATCACAACTGTTCTAATATAGATAAATCAAAAGAATATTAAATTGACTCGACAACCTTTTCATTTAGTTGAACCTAGACCATGACCACTTACTTCATCAGCTGGAGCCCTAGCACTAACTATAGGTCTTACTAGATGATTTCATAATCAAGGTATTATATGCTTATCGATTGGAATAGTTATAATTATCTTATCAATAATCCTATGATGACGAGATGTTATTCGAGAATCTACATATGCAGGTAATCATACATCATATGTAGTAAAAGGACTACGAATTGGTATAATTTTATTTATTACATCAGAAATTTGCTTCTTTTTTGGGTTTTTCTGAGCATTTTTTCACAGTAGGTTAGTTCCAACAGTAGAAGTAGGTTGTACTTGGCCTCCAATTGGAATCAAACCATTAAACCCATTTAGAGTACCCTTACTAAATACTATTGTATTATTAGCATCAGGCGTAACAGTTACATGAGCTCATCATGGCCTAAAAGCTGGAAAACGAAATGAAACAATGTATGCCCTAATTATAACAGTAAGATTAGGCCTATACTTTACTATTTTACAAGCCAATGAATACTTCTGAGCCCCTTTTACTATTGCAGATAGAATCTATGGTTCAACATTCTTTGTATCAACAGGGTTCCATGGAGCACATGTGATTATTGGATCATTATTCCTCATTACATGTCTATTCCGAACAATAAAATGACACTTCTCTTCAGACCATCACTTTGGCTTCGAAGCAGCCGCATGATACTGACACTTTGTTGATGTAGTATGAATTTGCTTATACCTATGTATTTACTGATGAGGTTCTTTATTACTAAGTATATGGTATACATAGACCTTTGAAGTCTATACAATAAGTTCAACTCTTATAGTAATAAATGATATTCATATCACTACTTCTTCTATCACTAACCACAATAATTATAATTCTAAATACTCCTATTTTATTACTATTTATAATTTTACTTATAGCTTTATCACTCTCTTGATTAACAGCTAGTATATATAGAGCTTGATTTTCATTCCTAATTTTCTTAATTTACATTGGAGGAATAATAGTAATATTCTCTTACTTTGTAGCACTCTCTCCAAATCAATTTATAAAAATTAAAACATCTATAATAATTATAGTAATTACTCTATTTATATTTTCTATTCCTATGATAACTTATCCTTTACCCAGAAATCAATTAAGCCAAAATCAATCATTTTCTTCTTTATCCTTGTACTCATTATATAATATCCCGATCTTAATATTAATAATTACTATGCTTCTATTAATAATAGTAATAGTAGTAAAACTATCTAACCTTTCAAAAGGACCATTACGTCCATTTATAGCATATGTTTAAACCCATACGAACAAAACATCCATTAATTAAAGTAATAAATAATGCAGTAATTGATCTTCCGGCCCCTATTAATATTTCAATCTGATGAAATTATGGTTCACTTTTAGGTCTAGCTCTAGGAATTCAAACAATTACAGGTATTTTTTTATCTTTACACTATGCCTCAAATATTGAACTAGCCTTCTCATCTGTAATACATATTACTCGAGATGTAGAATATGGATGACTATTACGATTTACACATGCTAATGGAGCCTCTATATTCTTCTTATTCCTTTATCTACATATTGGACGTGGTCTATACTATTCTTCTTATAAGTTAGTAGAGACATGAAACATTGGTGTTACACTGTATATTTTAACTATAGCAACAGCCTTTATAGGATATGTCTTACCATGAGGACAAATAAGATTTTGGGGGGCTACAGTAATTACCAACCTTCTATCTACTATCCCATATATAGGAAAATCATTAGTAGAATGAATCTGAGGAGGCTTTGCAGTAGACAATGCAACCTTAAACCGATTCTTCTCCTTTCATTTTGTTTTGCCCTTTGTCATAATTGGTGTAGTAGTCCTTCATCTAATATTTCTTCATCAAACTGGATCTAAAAACCCATTAGGATATGAGGGAGACTCAGACCGTATTATATTTCATCCCTATTATACAGTAAAAGATTTTCTCGGTTTTACTGTAGCATTTTTTATATTAGTAATCCTAATTATATGAATACCTAACTATTTTAGAGACCCTGAAAATTTTCTCATGGCTAATTCATCTGTAACACCTGCACATATTAAACCAGAATGATACTTCCTATGAATTTATGCAATTCTTCGTTCAGTACCTAACAAATTAGGTGGAGTTATTGCAGCTTTTTCTGGAATTCTAATTATATATATTATACCATTAATAAAACTTCCTATTATAAACTCAATAAATTATTACCCATTAACTAAAATTATATTCTGAGTTTTTACATCATCCTTTATAATTCTAACATGAATTGGAGGCTGCCCAGTAGATGATCCTTATATTATACTAGGTCAGTTAGCAACTGTAACATATTTTTCTTTTTTTATAATTTCTCCTATAACTATTATATTATGAAATTATTTATTAAAATAAGAATTTAAGTTAATAAAACTATTAGCCTTCAAAGCTAAAAATAGGGTATACCCTAAATCTTGATGTTAATAGATATTTTTTCATCATTTGATAGATACCAGTTCAACTCCTTCTCATCCTTTAATAAAACTATTAATACAATAATTATTACTATTCCACTAATTATCCTATTAATATCAATAACCTCTATTTGACCTTCAATTTCTCGAATCCCATCTATTATAATTAAACCTCTATATGTAATACTTGAGCAAAATATACGAACAAAAAGAAAAGTACTAAAAGGATATTCAATTATCACAACTTCATTATTTATAATTATTATTACTCTAAACCTAATCGGATTAATTGCATACTCATTTTCTATCACTTCTCATTTAATCTTTACACTAATCTTTGGTCTACCGTTATGATTAACATCAATTACATCAAGAATCATAAATAATAAAAAAGAATTTATTGCACATTTATTACCATCTGGAGCACCAGACTGATTAAATCCATTCCTTGTATTAATCGAAACAATTAGAATTTCAGTTCGACCCTTAACATTATCATTCCGTCTAGCTGCTAACATAACAGCTGGCCACATCGTCCTATCCCTAATTGGATTTTACTTATCAAGAGCCATATTATCTTATTCAGTTTATCCTATCATCTTAATAATTGTATCTATAGGTTATATTTTATTCGAAGTAGCAATTTGCTTAATTCAAGCATATATTTTTTGCCTTTTATTAACTTTATATACAGATGATCACACATCCAACCATTAATAAACAATAGCATATTACAATGCAGTTTGATTTCGACTCAAAAAGAGACTAGTCATTGTTTTTTTTTTTTTTTTTTATTAATTAATATATTAGTATTATATCTATTTATATACATATATATATATATATATATATATATATATTATTATTAAGCCCAGACTACATTCTCCCATTAAATAAAAAAAAAAAAAGATTTAAAAAAAAAAAAAAAATAATTTTCGTGATTTTTTTTTTTGAATTTTAAAAATTTAATAGTTCTTTTACGTATAAAAATATCGATTTTAAACTCGTTTTAGCCCATTAAATAATAGAATTTTGGTTTCTTTAAAATTCCTTAATAAAAAAAATTTTTTTTATCGGTCGAACTTAAAACTTTTTGCTAAGGGTCGATTTTTGGGGGTTAAGGGTCGATTTTTGGGGGTTAAGGTTCAAAATTGGCTACGTTACTTTTCATTGTTTATGCTTAATTTAACTAAATTTTATTACTTATTTTATTGAGTAAATAATCTAATACTATGTGAAAACATTATACAATAAGCTTATAGATATACTTTTAACTTGTTAGGATAAATAATCCATTGATTTGTGGTGTCAATAATATTAATATAATACAAGTTCATGGTAAAATTAAATATTTATAAATATTCACCAAAACTTTTATTTATCCTATCAATAACTTCACTATCTATTGCTATATGATTAATATATACTAATAAAATAGTTTTAATTGAGTGGGAATTAATTAATTTAGGAAGAAGTATATTAACATTACCCTTAATTCTAGATATTAAAGGATGTTTATTTTCATCAGTAGTTTTATTTATTTCTGCTAATGTACTAAATTTTTCTAAATTCTACATAAAAGATGATTTATTTATTAATCGGTTTACTATTCTAGTCCTACTATTTGTAACATCAATAAATTTACTCATTTATCTTCCAAATATGATTATTCTCTTACTAGGTTGAGATGGGCTTGGGTTAGTTTCATTTATTTTAGTGATCTACTATCAAAATTCTAAGTCCTTAGCAGCAGGTATATTAACAGCTATGACTAATCGAATTGGTGATGTAATAATTCTTTTATCAATTGCCTTAACACTAAATCAAGGTCACTGAGATATTATAAATATATGATTCAATAATTCTATTTCTAATATACAAATTATTATAATTATATGTGCTGCTATAACAAAAAGAGCTCAGATGCCCTTTAGAAGATGACTTCCTGCTGCTATAGCTGCTCCTACGCCAGTATCTGCCTTAGTTCATTCATCCACTTTAGTAACAGCTGGGGTATTTTTATTGATTCGCTTTTATCCTTTTCTTCATAAATTAAATTTATTTAATAATATTTTATTATATTTAGCAATAATAACTATAATTATATCTGGTTTATGTGCTTGTGTGGAATGAGATATAAAAAAAATTATTGCTTTATCTACATTGAGTCAATTAGGTCTAATAATATGCTCACTTGGTCTAAATTTACCATCATTAACATATTTCCATATAGTAGTCCACGCCATATTTAAAGCTTTATTATTCATTTGTGCTGGTATTTTGATTAGAAACTATATACATAGACAAGATTTACGTTGAATGGGCAATTTAGTAAAATATATACCTATAACAGCATCATGTGTGATAGTAGCTAATTTAGCTATGTCTGGTTTCCCTTTTTTAGCTGCCTTTTATTCTAAAGATGCAATAATCGAGTTATCAATGTTTAGCCTTAATAGGACTATTATTATATTATTATTATATTTATCAGTAGGAATTACATCATTTTATGGTGTTCGCTTTACTTTTTCAATTTTATGTAATAATTATATAGGTCCTTATTTATACTCCCCTTCAGAACCAAAAGTAGTTACTAATCCTATATTACTATTAGCTATCCCTTCAATTATATCAGGAATATTACTATGATGATTTTTACCATCAATTGATAATCATATAATAATAGACTCAAAATTAATAATAATACCATTTTATATTACAGTAGTAGGAATATTTTTAGCTTACTTATGAAATGCTTATAATGCTGATGTAGAGTACCCTACTCTAAACATAAATGCCAATATATGATATTTAACTCCTATATTTACACAAATTCCAATAATTAATTACTTTAAAGTATCTAAATTCTATTTAGAAGATATTGATCATTCCTGATTAGAAATCTGTGGTGGTTCTGGAATATATAATACATTTATAAATTCCACAAACTTTCCTTACTCATATATAAAATACAGTCCTACATCAATTCTATTGACTTCTTTTACAATAACACTGTTATTTACTATTAGACTAATTTATTTTGATAGATTAAAAAAATCATACCTTTGAAGCAGGTAAAATTGGGAAACCATCAAAATATTACATATAGTGTAATTAACACATTAGATTTTCATGCTAAAAATACATTTCATTGTTATGTCAGAAAATAGTTTATATAAAATATTGGCTTTGGGTGCCAAAAATCCTAATTTAGGTTTTCTGAGAGTAAAGAAGCTTTTAGAAGCACTGGTCTTGTAAACCAAAGAAATTTAATAATCTTACTTAATGAAATATCAAACTATAATTATTATTATACTTCCATTAATTACTATTATTAATATTCTTCTACATCATAAATCCTTGCTTTTAACTCTCCTATCCCTTGAAGCTATTACATTAGGTTCCTTGATTCTATTAATAAATACTATAATAATAATAAACTCAAATAGACCAATCATTAGAATTCTTATATTAACTATTGGAGCATGTGAAGCAAGCCTAGGTTTAACTCTTCTAGTACTTATATCACGATATTATGGTAATGACTTAGTAAAAAGTTTAAATATATCAAAATGCTAAAATTACTTCTCCCTTTAATTATAAATGATTATAAAAATAAATACTCATGATTAACAAGATCCTTAGTATTAATAACAGTATCCATCCTATTTATCCCAATAATAAATAAATCTATATTCTTATATAAAATCACAAAATGATCCTTACTAGATCAATTATCCCTACCTTTATTAATTTTAACTATATGAATCTCTGCTATAATAATTATCGCTAGATTAAAAATTAAATGAATAAAAAATAATAGACTTACATTTCTATTAATAATTATAATTCTAAATATAGTTTTAGTCGTATCTTTTATATCCAGAAATCTATTAATTTTTTATGTTTGATTTGAAGCTTCCTTAATTCCTACTATATTATTAATTATAAAATGAGGTTATCAACCTGAGCGCTTTCAAGCTAGGATATACTTAATAATATATACTATTATAGCTTCATTGCCTATATTAATAACTATCATATCAATTTGTAATTCATCCAGATCTTACGAATTTATAATATGATTCATATTTATTTATCCTTATATAAATAACTATATATGATTAATTTGTCTAATTGGTTTTCTAGTCAAATTACCTATATTTCTAGTACATTTATGATTACCAAAAGCTCATGTAGAAGCTCCTGTAGCAGGATCTATAATCTTGGCAGCAATTCTATTAAAATTAGGAGGATACGGTGTAATTCGTATATCAAGGTTATTCCCATGACTAAATAAAATAATGTCTCCTTACATTATTAGAATTTCACTAATTGGTGGTATTGTTACAAGAATAATTTGTTTACGTCAATCAGACTTAAAATCATTAATTGCTTATTCATCTGTCAGTCACATAGGACTTATAATTGCAGGTGTTATAACATCAACAAAATGAGGCCTTATAGGAGCAATAGCTATAATAATTGCACATGGATTTAGTTCATCAGCACTATTTATTATAGCTAACATCAACTATGAACTAATAAGTACCCGAAGCATTTTTCTATCTAAAGGAGTATTAATTTTTAGCCCTATTCTAACTTTGTGGTGATTCCTATTTACCATTATAAATATAGCCGCACCTCCATCTATTAATCTTATAAGAGAAATTATGTTACTAACATCAATTACATATAAATCCTTATATAGAATAGTTACATTAGGAATAATTAGGTTCCTTACCGCTGGTTACTCTTTATATATATATTCATCTATCAATCATGGTAGTTCTAACAATTATTGTAATAGCTACCCGTGTATAACAAAAAAGGACTTATTATTACTACTATTCCATTTAATACCTTCAATTTTAATTATCACCAAGCCTGAACTCATTACTTTATAGAAAGTGTAGTTGAATTACAACATTAACCTGCAAAATTAAAAGTATACATCTATATCACTTTCTAAGTAAGATAAGCTAATAAAGCTAGTGGGTTCATACCCCAAAAATGAGATAATCTCTCTTACTATTAGTTTGATTCTGACTAAAAAATTAGTAATTATTAATATTTCTTATGCTAAATATAAAGTTAATCTATTTAATTAAGGTATTACAAATATGAATTACCCTTAATAGCAGTGGTTGAAGTTGTAATTATATATTCATGTATGAAACAATTTAAATTTAAAAATTAGCCAAAGTCGTGCCAGCAGCAGCGGTTATACGACAGATTTCTAACAAACAAAATCAATTTAGATATAATAAAAATAATTAAAGGTCAAATTTCCATATATAAAGACCCATAAATATCACTAATAAATTATTATTTAAAACAAGGATTAGATACCCTTTTATTTCTAACCAATTAAAAGATTGGGAATTACGAGCAATAGCTTAAAAACCTAAGACTTTGGCGGTGTCTTATTCAATCAGGGGGACCTGTATTATAATTCGACAGTCCACGTATAAAACCTACCTTCTCTAGAATATCAGCCTGTGTACTGCCGTCTAATAGGCACTTAAAGCATCCTATAGGAATTATTACAAACATACGTCAGGTCAAAGTGCAGCTTACTGAGAAGGAAAATATGGGTCACAGTCTATAATATAGTAATTAATAAATTAATTGATAATTTATAATTTAGGACTTGATAGTAAATTTATCAAAAAGATATATTGAATATGAACCTAAGACAAGCACACATCGCCCGTCACTCCCTTATACCGGATAAGTCGTAACATAGTAGGTGTAATGGAAATTGCATCTGTCAAGTTATAGCATATACAATGCCCTTTATTTACACTAAAAAGAAAATTCATATTTAACTTGACTGAAGTATAATCACCTCAAATTTAAATAAAAATAAAGAACATATATTAATATTATTAGTACAGTAATGGAAAATTACATCATTAAAAAGTAAATAACATGTACCTTTTGCATAATGGATATACAAGTTTAACTTAAATTATATTAATCCGAGTATCTAATGAGCTGTATAAATATTGTTTAGAACCCATAAACTTATGTTTCAATATAAGTTAAAAATATTTATATAGAGGCTAAATACCATTCGCATAGATAAATATCTGATTTCTATTTAATTCATTTACTGAAATAACTAAATTAGATTACTAATTTATAGATTATAAGGTCTATAACACTACTTATTTAATATATTTATAAATAAGTAGGCTTAAAATCAGCCAACCAACAATACTTCATCGTAGTACTATTTAAAATAACTCACCAAAAATAGAATAATATAATAGAATTGATAAATAATCTAAATTAATAATTATAATGTATATATAAGTAATTTACAAAATTAGTATAAGGAACTCGGCAAAATAAATATTCGACTGTTTAACAAAAACATTTCCTATAGATTATAAAATTATAGGTATTTTCCTGCCCTATGAAATCTTAAATGGCTGCAGTATACTAACTGTACAAAGGTAGCATAATAATTAGCCTATTAATAGTAGGATAGAATGAAAGGAAGCACGAAATATTAGCTGTCTCATACCTTTAAAATAAAATTATTATAAAAGTGAAGAAACTTTTATTTAAATAAAAGACAAGAAGACCCTATAGAGCTTTATATAAAATATATATTTAATATAGCTATATTCGATTGGGGCGATCTAGGTTCATAATAAACAACCTATAAATCCTTCGATTTATAATTCATTTTATTGATCTAACATAACCAAAAAATTAAGCTACCTTAGGGATAACAGGCTAAAATTTCTAAAGAGTTCATATCGACAGAAATACTTGGCACCTCGATGTTGGCTTAAGATACCTAAATGACGCAGTAGTTTTATAAGGTGGTAGGTTTGACCATTAAAATCTTACATGAGCTGAGTTCAGACCGGCGTAAGCCAGGTTAGATTCTATCTTTATTTAAAATACTATATTTACCTCTAGTACGAGAGGACCTAGGTAAAATCTATAATAGAAAACATTTATAATAAAATGAATATAATTAATAGGTTGGCAGATTAGTGCAATTGGCTTAGAACCTCTATATGAATATTTCACCTATTACAGCTGCAACTTAGTTTATATAGAACAGTTAATTTGCACTTAACCAGAGATTATTTTCAGTAGCAGTTATTAGTTTCGGAAACATTAGGTTTTGAAGTCCTAACTAAAATGTTCAACTCATTTAATAACTTGATAATATGGCAGATTAGTGCATTAGGTTTAAACCCTAATTATGGGTATACCCTTTTATCAATGAATTTATCTTCCTCTATTTCAGTAATTATTAGATTCTTAATAGCATTAATAGCCATAGCCTTTTATACACTAGTGGAACGAAAATTATTAGGCTACATGCAACTTCGAAAAGGACCAAATAAAGTATTACTAATAGGACTTCCCCAACCATTAGCAGATGCTATAAAATTATTTTTAAAGGAACAAATACTTCCAGTAAGAGCAAATAAATCACCCTTTATTATAGCTCCTATTATAAGACTTCTTTTATCCTTATTATTATGAGCTATTTTTCCTCATAGCAACCCAGCTATATGAATTCAATATAGAATCTTATACTTTCTTTGTGTTTCAGCGATAAATGTTTATGCTACATTCCTAGCAGGATGAAGATCTAATTCAAAATATGCTTTACTAGGAGCACTTCGAGGTGTTGCCCAGACAATTTCATATGAAATTAGGATATCTTTAATTTTACTATCCTCTTTACTCCTTTTAATAACTATAGATTTAACCATAATAACGACTACAAGAATAACATCAGTTGCGCTAATACTATTACCACTAGCACTAATTTGATTTATTACAAATCTAGCAGAAACCAATCGTGCTCCCTTTGACTTTGCTGAAGGGGAGTCCGAACTAGTATCTGGTTTTAATGTTGAGTACGGTTCAAGAATATTTGCTTTAATTTTTATAGCAGAATATTGTAACATCCTTTTTATAAGACTATTAACTGCAATTTTATTTTGCTCGTTTATTATTAATATATTATCAATCATTCAAATTCTTATAACTATTATTATTTCTGCTATTTTTATTTGGGTTCGCGCATCCTTTCCACGAATGCGTTATGACAATTTAATAATGTTAACATGAAAATCTTTTTTACCTTTTTCTTTATCAATTCTTATATTAGTCATACCATTAACTATTATAATAAACTAGTGCTAAGCCGGACTAACGGATAACATTGATGTCGTTAAATATGATTTACAAATCTAGCACTTCGATTAGAGAGCTTGTAAAAAGCATCTGGCTTTTAATCAGAAGAAATCATCTTGATTCTAATCAATGTATATCATATCATACATTTTTATTTTATCCATCCTAATTCCAATTTTAGTTTACTCTATTTCTTATTTTTTATTCATACGTTCAAACAATGATCGTCATAAATCATCTCCATTTGAATGTGGTTTTGATCCATATAGTTATGCTCGCATCCCATTTTCAACTCGATTCTTTATATTAGCAATTATTTTTATTGTATTTGACATTGAAATTGTATTACTTATACCAACACCAATTATCATTTCATCATTAAACGAATGAAGATTCATATTTACTTTCTACTTTCTAATATTAATCCTACTTCTGGGCTTAATTCACGAGTGAAATGAAGGATCAATTAATTGAACCTCTTAAAGGTAGCCGGGCACATAAAAGCTTCTAACTTTTTATAGATGGTTCAACTCCATTAACCTTTTATGTACTTTACTTCTATTACACTAATATCAAGAACAATTATAATTATTAGAACTATTATAGCACTATCAAGCTCAAATTGACTATGCTTATGAGTTAGTATAGAATTAAATATATTTAGATTTCTACCCATTATACTAATAACAAAAACAAACATAGAGTGTGAAGCAACAGTAAAATATTTCATTAATCAAGCCGTAGCTTCAGCCATAATAATTATAACAAGATTTATAATATGAAATAAATTGAATCCTTTATTTCCTATTATACCTGTACTTTTAATCTTGTCTATTTTATTAAAATTAGGCTCATCTCCATGTTACACTTGATTCCCATCTGTAATAAAAGCATTATCATGATCACAATCTATAATCCTAGCTACGTGACAAAAAATTGCTCCTATAATAATTATTATCTTTAATATCAAACCTTTACAAATATTTATAGTAGCAGTAGTTCTACTTAATATCTTCATTGGAGGTTGGTTAGGTATAAATCAAACTAATATACGCTCACTTTTAGCTTATTCATCAATTGCTCACATAGGTTGAATATTAGCACCCTATTCATTTAATTTAACAGTTTCTTCATCATATTACTTCTATATATATCTAATTATTACATTACCTATTTTTCTAATTATAATATTATATTCAATAAATACCACTACAAATACAAGATTATTAATAAGTATACCTATATATATACAACTAAGCTTTATATTAATAGTACTATCAATTGCTGGTTTACCTCCACTCTCCGGGTTCTTACCTAAATTAATAATTATCTTCATTATAAGACCTTATTCTAATATTATTTTATTTTTAATACTATTAATATCTCTTATATCCTTATACTTCTACTTAAATATTTCATTTTCCATTCTAATAAGGATAAAACAAAACTATAATAAAGAATCATATTCATCTATAATATATTATTCAGCACTAACTACAATAATATTCACTCCTGCAATCTTACTACTAT